CCCTTTAATCAAAGAAAAATAGACACTATGTAACTTTATTGCATTAGAAAAAACTAGGGACCTCCCCTTTCGGTGGATTGTCTCAAAGCAAGGGTTAATATTTGTTCTATTCTATTAGTAATAATGGAACAATTCTGTTCGTAGGAACAAAGAGAAGCAGATCTATTCTATACCCGATAAGTATCAATACGCAATGGAGGGTTCACTCCATTTTTTATGGGTGACTGCATCCATACTTGTTCATCATTCGAAGGACCTATTCATAATAATTTTACTTTATTTATCCTATCTTCACTTAGCCAATTTATGGATAAAATGAAAATTTGATAAAGGCCAATACAATATTAATATTATGAAGACGACGACAATAAACCCGTTGTTACGTTTCCACATTAAAGTAAAATATAGTACTTATTTCTTTTATTTAATCAATGCCTATTGGTGTTCCAAAAGTACCTTTTCGAAGTCCCGGAGAGGAAGATGCATCTTGGGTTGACGTATAGTGCGACTTGTCAGATATATTGGGTCATACGGTAGTTCCCCGTTCTCTCCCCCGACCGAGATATCCTCTGTTTCGCCCAAGAAAAGTGGATTGAATTATCCAAAATTTGGAGCGCGAAATACAATTAGATCCATTTTGGGGAGGATCTATTAATATTATCAATTAGAAAAATTTATGGTTGGCTTGGCTGGACCAATAAAATGAAGTATCCAGGCTCCGTTTAGAAAAACCCAAGATTACTATAAACTTATTTTTAAATAGGAGTGATCTCAAACAAAAACAAAGTGTTAATCAATTGAGTAACATGATGAATACATTACTAGTGAAATAATAAAAAAAAGAAGTGGTATTGTGTTCAGTTGTCCTATATGCACAAATTGAAATTGGGCATACTTTTACCCGGAGTAGAGCATAAACCTAAAAGAATTGAAGAGGCCCATTCAGAAACAAGAAAATGAAATCGCGATTGTAATTGGATCTCGATGAAATAATACATCAATGAGAAGTTAGTTCTATAAGTTTAGTGAATTATTTGTATATTATAAAGAGTCCGCTATGAAAAAAAGAAATGGACCAGAATCTATACATTGATTCTTTTTTTGCCATTTTTTGAGCCGTATGCATCAAAAGGTGCATGTACGGTTTCTACGGGATACAAATTTTATCCTAATCAACCGACTTTATCGAGAAAGATTACTTTTTTTAGGCCAAGAAGTTGATAGCGAGATCTCGAATCAACTTATTGGTCTTATGGTATATCTCAGTATAGAGGATGATACCAAAGATCTTTATTTGTTTATAAACTCTCCTGGCGGATGGGTAATACCCGGAGTAGCTATTTATGATACCATGCAATTTGTGGGACCAGATTTACATACAATATGCATGGGGTTAGCTGCTTCAATGGGATCCTTTATCCTGGTCGGAGGAGAAATTACCAAACGTTTAGCATTCCCTCACGCTTGGCGCCAATGAGTTTTTTATTTGAGAGAAAAAATAAGAAGACTATGCCTTCGCCATATGAAATAAGAATTTTAAGTAATAATAGCATGGCATTTCGAATTCGATATGAGAAAGTTAAATTCCATTTTCATTTTTCATTTGATTATATATCGAAAGAGTAGTATGAAATAAAAGGTATTCCCGATCTTAATCTTATCTATCGGGAGTCCATTTCAGCGTCACAAACTTTTTTTTTGTCATGCCGGAAAGCTCTTAACACTATTTATGTTATATAAAGGGTACAAAAAAATATTCTTTTTTTCCTCGTTTTATTTGATCGGATCAAAAAAGAAACTTTGGGATTGCTGAATCACGGACGAATAAATATGTAAAGCAACGGAACCATCATAGTATTTTTAAACTCCGCCGAAAGAAAGGGTGGTAATTGGAGCATTTGCCGATTCGGGTCTGGATAGATATAGATCCTATATTTTAATTTTATCTTTCTTCGATGGAAGAATAAATTAGTAAATTCCATTGTAGAGCCGTATGCAATGCGCAAAAATGCCTGTACGGTTGTTCAATTCTATCTTTTTCTTGTTATTCTCTATCCCCTCTCTTCACCTTATTGCGCGATGCGGGCGGGATATAGGAACCTTTTTTATGTTATATTACCAGGGTAATGATCCATCAACCCGCCAGTTCTTTTTATGAGGCACAAACGGGAGAATTTATCCTGGAAGCGGAGGAACTGCTGAAACTGCGCGAAATCCTCACAAGGGTTTATGTACAAAGAACAGGAAAACCCTTATGGGTTGTATCCGAAGATATGGAACGGGATGTTTTTATGTCAGCAACAGAAGCCCAAGCTCATGGAATTATTGATCTTGTAGCAGCTGAATGAAAATAGCGGGGATTTCTCACAAATCCGCGATTTTATCGAGATTTTATTTATATTCTTTCTTACTCTTACCAGGTTTAATAGATAATAGAATATTCTATTAAATAGAAATAATTCATAATCATCCGGTTAAGATTGATCTAAACCAACTCATTATGTATATGATTCCGCATGCCAACTATTAAACAACTTATTAGAAACACACGACAGCCAATCAGAAATGTCATAAAATCCCCAGCTCTTCGGGGATGTCCTCAGCGCCGAGGGACGTGTATTAGGGTGTATGTGTGACTCGTTCAGATCATGGGCAAAGGAAAGCATTTTTTTTTCAGTATCAATGATCGGTACCGGTGAAGGTGAATAGGATAGAATGGAATAACTCGATTCACTAGCTAAAAAGAAAAAAGATCTATTATCCTTCTATTGTGTATGAAATTTATGGTTTCCATTGGTGCAAATCCAATCACCTCAATTTAAGATGAAAAGCAATTTCCCATTGGTAGCAAATAGCTATCCATTAAGCGGGGAAATCCTATTTTAAAAGCAGAAAAGTTGCGTTCCTACTCTTGCAAGAACGGACTAACAGGGTCAGCTACCCAGCTAACCTTCAGAATTAAATACCGTTACTATATAGATAGATCTCGTTGTGAAAGACCCATTATTGGAAATTCATAGGTAGAGCCAAGGGATGTGAACTGTACAAGTTACCAAATAAGATTGATTAAATTAAGGAAGGGGCTCCGGTGTATAGAGAGGGCCTTACCGTTTAAGAAGTAACCATAGAAACGATGGAACCACCATTTTTTTATCCATTTCTATTTACTACTTTAATTACTATGGTTTTGTTTTGATACCTAGTACCAGTATCAAAAACATTCTTATTTCGAGGTAAAATGCCTAGAAAAAGAAAAATGGTGGTCGGGAAGGTTATAGTAGCAAAAGCCATTCGAATTTTCATTTTATACATCGGAAGAACACGTTTTGTTATTAATAGACCGGGAAAGGGGAAAAGAATAGCTGAAAGAAAGGAAATCAATTAGTTATTCATCAAAGTTTCATTTATTCAATGACCAGAATTAAACGAGGATATATAGCTCGGAGACGTAGAACAAAAATGCGCTTATTTGCATCAAGCTTTCGGGGAGCTCATTCAAGACTTACTCGAACTATTACTCAACAGAAAATACGAGCTTTGGCTTCGGCTCATCGGGATAGAGATAGAAAAAAAAGAGATTTTCGTCGTTTGTGGATCACTCGGATAAATGCAGCAATTCGTGATAATAAGGTATCCTATAGTTATAGCGGATTAATACATAATCTGTACAAGAGCCAATTGCTTCTTAATCGTAAAATACTTGCACAAATAGCTATCTTAAATAAGAATTGTCTTTATATGATTTCCAATGAGATCATAACATAAAAGAAAAGGATTGGAAAGAATCCACCGAAATAATTTAAACGGAGTTCCCCGGAGAATGAACTCCGGGAAGTAATTAGTATGAAAAAATAGAATAATATGATAAAGTCGTCAAAATAAGGAAACACGTTTCATAAAAAAAGATTACTTTTTCTTCCCCGATTCTTTTTTTTTCTTATGGCACGACAACCAAATCTGGATTCCGGGATTTTTGAACAAAGCATCAATCCGCGTTTGAGTTCGGATTGGAATTTAGAATTTTGATTCTGTCGAAGAGTAAGCTAAGCCTATTTATTTCTGGTTCTCAAACTCTTTTTGGTTCTAAAACCAGCAGTTCTAGTGGTCGACTCGGTTTTTCAAATTGTTTCTCATTATTAAGAAAAGGTAACGAAGATAAAATACGAACTTGTTTTATAGCAATAGTAATTAATCGTTGTTATTTCAGGGTCAATCTATTCATTCGTCTAGATAATATTTTTCCTTGTTCACTAATAAATCGACTAATTAAACTCAGGTTTCTATAATCAATTCGACCCCCCGATTGACTCGGGGGCAAACGCCTATGAAAAGGCCATTTAGATTTAAGAAGAGGTCGCTTGGGTTTATCCATAGTTTGTTTATATTTAAATATATTCTATATAGAATATAGGTTATTTTTCTTGCTCCTTGGAAGGGTGACACACGGACGCTCGGCTCGACCTATTTCTTTATCTCCCCATGAATCGTATGCTTGTAACAAGAGGGGCAGAATTTTTTCAATTCCAATCGACTGGGCGTATTATGTCGATTCTTTTGAGTAATATATCTGGAAATACCCGTTGATTCTTTATTAATAACGTTTCGGGCACAACTGGTACATTCCAAAATAACTGTTACTCGGACATCTTTACTCTTGGCCATGAACCTCCTTTGGTTTTTGATTCACTCAATTCTTCTATTTTTTCGATCCGAAGCAAAGAAGAAGGAAAAAAAAATAGAAGTAGCAAACTCGAAACCCAATCCAATTCTGAAGGATTTCGTTGCTAATATAATAGAATAGTAAATAAACTAATAAGTAATACAACGATTTCTAATTACAATACAGTATTTTAGTTAAGTATCTTGTATGATACTGTTGTCCTAGACCTACATTTCCGGGTTTGTTCTCACTATATTATGAATTTAATTCGAGCCCGAACCCGAGAGTTTCGTTAAGATTGAATCCACTTTTCTTCTTTCTTCCCTTATTCGAATTCGAAAACGGGGAGGTAATTGGTCACAGATATTTGATTGTATCTCTAATCTTCTTCAATCCTTCTCACGTCAATAACTAGAATGAAAAAAAGGGGAACGTTAACGCATCCGGGAATAGACGATTGATCTCTATCAATAAACCTGCTAAAGACCCGAACCATAGAGCACTTAGTACCGGCGCCACAGAGAGATATGTTTTTAGATCTCGCATTGAAAATCCTCCTTCTTTCTTTATTGTAAGACATAATGATAATACATATATGATCAAATGCATATGTAATATGTAGTTAAGGTTAAGGACCGCTTGTACTTGTACGTGGAATCCCTAATTCAAATGAAAATGTACAACGATCTGATTCGATATATAAGATTTTTTTTCTTAAATATGTATAGAATATATAAATCTTTTATTATTTTATTATTATAATTATATATATGAATATATATGATATGAGATCGACAAGAAGAAATAGCAAGATAACAAGATAAATTGTATATCTATTAATGGAAGAAATAATGATATGGAAAACAAGATAGGGATTTCTCTACAATGACACTGTAGACCAATTGAAAGGGATGTAGCGCAGCTTGGTAGCGCGTTTGTTTTGGGTACAAAATGTCACGGGTTCAAATCCTGTCATCCCTACCGACTACTTCTCCTCTGAGCAGGATCCATTAAGATCGATAAAATTGGACATACAGAATCTTTCATTTTTTATTCCTTATATATTACTATATAATATCTATTTATATTGGGATTACAAAAAGAATCATATACAATCTGGAAGACGCTCTTAGTTCAGTTCGGTAGAACGCGGGTCTCCAAAACCCGATGTCGTAGGTTCAAATCCTACAGAGCGTGATTCCGTTCTTGTTAGGTCAAATTACATTGAACTAATTTCAGTGTAATTTGACCTCTTTCCTCCTTTCTTTAATCCACAGAGGGTCAGTCAAAAAAAGAGATGTTAATTAAAGATCCAACTGATCACCCCGTCTGTATTGTAAATATGCAGTTACGAACAATCCAGCCAAAGTAATAGGAATTAAACCTAACACGATTCCAAATAGAAAAACTTCAATCATTTCAATTTGTTTGAAAGGGGAAAAGAGAGGTAATATCTATGCCTAAATGGAAATCCGAATTGCTCATGAATCTCAAACCTCAATGGACTAATAATTCGCAATTGACATGGTAAATAATTATAGAATCCCAAAGAAAGATTTCTTTTATTTATTAATTGTTCATTTCAAATAAGTCGTATTTTGCTCAGACCAATAAATAGAGTTGAGGTTATAGTTAAAGCCGCTAGTAGAAAACCGAAATAACTAGTTATAGTAAGCATGGGGGAGCTAGATGAAGTATTTTCTTTTTATACATATGTTTATAAGGCACTTACCTAAAGTTTCTTTTCTATTTTTACAAGATACAAGAATAAACAAAAATACCAATTGAAAGTTTTTACCATTATAGACAGCACTAACAAAGATAGATTGACATAGGTAGAAAAAATAAATGGATTCATCATCTGTAACATCCACCCATCCCGCGATTCCGAATCAACAGATTAATTGGGCAACTCGTGAGTAAACAAATAAAAATAATAAAATTATAATTAATAACCGTGTCATGTAACTTCATTCCAAAAAAGAAACTCTCTTTGAATGAATTATTTTGGAATAAACATCATAACTTGAATTTTAACTCATTAGATTCCGTAATAGGTTTAGTCACATAATAGAATATCTTGCCTAAAATAAAGGGTATCGCACGAGCAGATCTCTCGAAAAACTCAAATCGTTATTTGGGTCCACCTAGATTCTAAAACTGGCGATTTCTATTATCTTGTCCTTTCTAGGTTCTACATCTACAGTCTTTCTATATTATAAAGCTCTGCCTAGGTCAAGAACGAGCCTTTCCTTTAGATAGAATCTAATTCTAATACAAACAAGCATCACGAATTTTGATTATTATCATTTTTTTCGTCGAACATTATTTATTCTTCTCTTCTTAGCAGGGCTAATCAAGAAAACCCCTTACGAAAATAAAAGGAGATTTATGGATTTCGCGTATAATTGAATTTCCTTGCGGAAATCTGATAATCTCCTTCATGAATTATTAGAAACCAACTCTCGCTGGACTCCTGGTTTACCCGATCTTCCGTTTCTAGTCTAACGCCAATAATAGAGCGAGTTCTAGACGATAGGAATTGGGGGAATTTTCTATTGACCGGCACGTCAACAAGCAACAAAAAAGAAAGGAAGAAATTATCTAGTGCTTCATTTCGGCACTGATTGAAATTGCATTGCTGTGTCAGAAGAAGGGTGGCTATACTGATTCGGTATACTCTAAAGACACCCTCGGTACAATATTGACGATCTTACAAAGATTTTATTTCGGCGAATTTCCATTTACCGATCTCATCTTTTACGGAATCGATCCCCCTTTGACTGTACAAGAATATGTGGAGCTCGGCATGTCTGGAAGCACAGGAGAACGTTCTTTTG